GAATTGGAATCAAAGAAAGATATTTAAAATGGCTCGTATGTTGTGACTTGGAATAAATGTTTCCCGGTAAAGGAAGGGAATAGTAATTTATTCATTCCTAATTTATTCCTATAGAACGTCTAGGAACAAGAAGATTAAATCGGATATATCGACAGATTCCCGCGTAGTCCAAAGAAAAAAAAGATCCAATTTCATCTCTATCGAATTTTAATATCAGAATAGTGGATATAATTATGATGCAATGGGTTAGGTCCACTTACTTTTTATTTTGTTGATTTCTAATCGATTTAATTGGAATAATGGAAAATAGGAAAGGAATAGTAATATTTGAAGATTTAACGAGACGACTTATCCTTACATTTATTATAATATTTAATATAATTTAATATAATATTTATTTAATATAATATTTATAATAATTATAAATTATATTTTATAATAATTATAAATTATATTATTTATTTAATAATTAATAATATATTTTTTATTTAATAATATATTTTATTTATTAAAATAGCAAATTTATAACCATACTATAATTAATTATAATGTTATAATTTTGATTATATATTAAAATATTAAATTATACGGTTTGTTACTTTTTTTTTATTACTTTATTACAAAGATCAACAATATCTTTATTCGCACTTCAAATATAAATACTACTGCCGGAGTTTTATGATTTATGAAAAAATCAAAGCCCCTTATCGGATTTGAACCGATGACTTACGCCTTACCATGGCGTTACTCTACCACTGAGTTAAAAGGGCTTGTTTGATCCAATTCCTGAATAAAGACACTATGAGTTTAGTATATATACTTATTATAATAGATGTACATAGATATATCTTATAATAAGTATAAGAGTTCATTCAGGAATGAAAAATTTTCTTTATCCAGTAAAAGTAAATTAAATAATTTAATATAATTTTTAAATAATTTAATATAGAGTATATAATATAGGTAAAATAAAACGGTTTATTGATATTGGATTTGATAAATATCAATACAATGAATTGTTTCAAGACTATCCTAATTGACATCATAACTAAATTCATTTGAGTGATACATGTATCCACTAATTTAACATAGATCCAAGATATTTCATTGAATCATTGATAAAGAGATTCGGATAAAGAGATTCGGATAAAGAGATTCGGCGTGGCCTTTGAACCAAACTTTTATCGAAAAAAATTGTATAGAAAGAATCGTGAAAGACGGAAAGATCCTTCGTATCGAGTCATACCATTCCATTATATTGACAATTTTAAAAAACTATTCATACTATGAACATAGTATGATGGCGGTCGTGCAAGTCTGCCCCCATCGTCTAGCGGTTCAGGACATCTCTCTTTCAAGGAGGCAGCGGGGATTCGACTTCCCCTGGGGGTAGGGTACTACGAAAGGAAGTTGATCGTGGATTATCAATAAGCCTGGAATTTATTCTTCCTGGGTCGATGCCCGAGCGGTTAATGGGGACGGACTGTAAATTCGTTGGCAATATGTCTACGCTGGTTCAAATCCAGCTCGGCCCAATAATTTGCCGATCCGCCATGAAATGATATAATATAACCCATTTGTTGCTCTCCAGAAATGCCCGATCCCCCAATCCCAATACGGAAGAAATCCATTTTATGATATATCTATACCACTATTTATTTACTCTCTTTTTACAAGAAATTCTGATCTTGCTAATGATCTAGATTCATATCAGGATCCGTAACTATAAAGTAAAGTTTAAGGAAAAGAGTAAATAAAAAAAAACTTTTTTGATTGAACGAGTGATTATCCAATTGATTTGGCAATAACGAAAGGATTACTAGTAATACCGGCTGCTCTCACTAAAGTACATATACATATGGGTATCGATATATCACACTCGCAGCTCTGTTACAACACGCCCTTTCTAATCGAAATTGAAAGGGTTAGAATGAAATCATAAAAATATGTATACTTTATTTTATTATGGTATTTACTTGGGATTGTAGTTCAATTGGTCAGAGCACCGCCCTGTCAAGGCGGAAGCTGCGGGTTCGAGCCCCGTCAGTCCCGACGAATCCAAATCCAATAAAAAACTATATCAATTCATCTCTCTATTTTTTGTGAAAAGAAGTCCAAATAACATAATTTAATTCCCAACAGTGATCCCTCTTCTTTTTTTCTTTTTCGTTTCACATTTATCATCAACCAAATGGGGAATTTCCATTTCTTCGACTAGTACCGATTCGATTGATGGGAGAGAGGCATATGTGGATTAGTACAATTATTATATTATTAGCATCAGATTCAGGATTCCACGGGATACCGTACTGTACTGGGTCTGGCTTTTTCAATTACTCCCGATCTGTGAAATATGAAATAGAGTAGAGTATTGTATGTTTCCCGGGAGTACATACATAAATGGAATTTGTACAATATAAAAAAAATTGAACATAGTTACTGTGTATAGAATAGTATAGAATACTTTTTTTTTAAGATTAAAATAAAAGTATATCCTTTTCGGGCCCTATTTTGTGTAACCTCAATTTCAAATTTTACTAATTTGAAATAATCTATCTCATTCAAATTTCGCATTGAGCTTTTGATATATGCGTCCCATTACTAATCCAATGAAAGAGGATATTCAAAAAATAAAGATCAAACAAGGATCACTTTTTTATTAGCGAGGTAATGAATTTTTTTTTTTATAAGGGTTTTTCCTTGAAAGAACAAACTTTTTAAATTTATATATAAATATATAAAAAAATAGTTAATTTGATGGAATATTCGATTTTTTTATACCGGAATTTGTACTCGTCTTTATCATACTTCTTTTGTTTTCCAAGAAGATTGGATCATTAAAAAAAGGAGTTTATAACTTAGCTCCTTCCTTTTTTTTCATTGAGCTTCTATTGTTTGTTGGGGTTTGTTTCGAACCAATGGTAAGTGGAAAGGCGGTTAGATGATACTTCATCAGATGATTGTACAAAGAGGGCGGTAGGTTATAGAAAAGAAAGAATGGAAAAGAATGATAAATAAATAAAGGAATTATTGATTGTATCGGGAATCAAATTTTGAGTTCAGTATGGATAAAAGATCATCCTATGTTATACTATTCAATTCTTGACGATGAATCGATTTGATAGCTCCGATATTGTTATTCATGATATTGATCCGATTCGATATCATCGAGATGTAATGCATCCCATTGAATTTACAGGCGAAAGATTTATTATCTCTATGGGATTAACTCCCGAGTTATTGCGAATTAAAGAAAAATTAAACAATGAGATTATGGAAGTAAATATTCTCGCATTTATTGCTACTGCACTGTTTATTCTAGTTCCTACTGCTTTTTTACTTATAATATACGTAAAAACAGTCAGCCAAGGTGATTAATTTGAATTAAACTTGATTTTTTATTTCTTATCAATAATTGCAGAGAAGAAAAGGATAAAAATTTCGCGTCTTAAATGAAATGGGCAGACTAGAATCAGTCGTATTCTATGAGATACAATAGTATGGTAGAAAGATTCAGATATTTCTTTCTACCATACTATCTAGTATTGTTATTGTAGTGTATAAAGTTGTATTGTAATGCGGGTTAATTTAATATAGATTAATATAGATCAATCTACAATAGTATCGTCATATTCCTTTTCTATATATATAGAAATCGATTTAATTACGTATACGTATATATAATATATATATAGTGATAATGTATATTCTATAGTATCCCAATTCTATTTCTTTGCTTTATCTATTTGTATTTAATTTGTGTTGATTTCAATTAAATTAATTTGAAATAATCGAAAGCTACTTTTACGATTAGAATTCCTAGATTTCTGATTATTTTCAATATGAATCCCGATCGAAAGAATCAATGACTTCTTCGATGGGTATAATAAAATAATCTTTTAGTTAGCATTCCCGACGAAGAAGTCATTGATTGAGGAGTTGACAAATGATCCATGGGAACTTCTTCGGATTTCGAAAAGGATTAGTAAAACTCGTCGACTTTTAACGTTTGAACCATGATATGGGTTCAATAAAACAAGCAAAACATAAATAAAATTTCTAAAATAGTAAAACTAAAACAAGCGGCGCAATATGTGACTCGCCCAAGACAATATTTTAGGATGTGCAGTATCTCGTTGGACAACTACTATGTTGTTTCCCAATGTGTATCCACGTAATGGAATAACCGAATTTTTTTCTCTTTGATCTTTGAACAGTAAAGAGGTAAACAAAATAAAAAAAAAAAAAGTTACGTTCTTCCTCATGGTCCATATCTAACTTTGGTAAGAGTCAGTTCATCGAAATAGAAAATTTATGAAGAATTCAGTTGGAATAAATTTCCTACCATTTGTATTCCTTTTACTTTTTTTACTTTCAAAATACGAACACGGAAATAATTGAAATATTTCTTTGATTGAAAGAGTATTCTTCATATATATTTATTATTCATAGAATACATTACTCAACTAAAATCCAAGAGAATTTCGAAATGAAGATATTTTTCATTTCTATTTCAATTTAAAAATAAAATTTTAAATTGAAATAGTGAAATTTTAAATAAAAAAAAACTTTGCCGAACGATCTATAAAAAAAAGTGATACTGTTTAGTTCCTAAACTCAATTAGTAGTACTTCTAGAGTCCACTCCTTCCCCATACTACTAGTGAAAGGGAAAACGTAAAGACTACCATTAAAGCAGCCCAAGCGAGATTTACTATATCCATGTGAATTATGTCCTCTATCTCTATGAAGGAATTATTCAATTATTGTTCACTAATAAATAATAGGGGAATTACTGGCGCAGAGTCAAAAAGTTATTCTGACCCAACACCGTTGATGAAACAATCCAATAAATCCAATTATAACAAGTTCTTATACGATTTCTAGTATAATTAGAAAAGATTAAGCCCAAGCAAAATATGCGGAAACCCCCTTGGAAGTATCAAAGAAATGATACTAACATGTAGAAAAAAACCTATGCCTTATTTTGTTGCTCTTCAT